CTGGTAGGAGGAGAAATTACCAAACGTCTAGCATTCCCTCACGCTTGGCGCCAATGAGGCTTTTATTTGAGAGAAAAAAGAAGACTATGCCTTCGCCATATGAAATATGAATATTAAGTAATAATAGCATGGCACTTTGAATTCGATATAAGAAATTCTGTTTTCAAAACATTAGATTATGTATCGAGAGAGTAATATGAGAAAAAGGTATTTCCTATTTTATTATCGGAAGTCCAGTTCAGCGTCACAAACTTTTTTTCACACCAGAGGTCTCTTAACAATATTTATAGTATAGAGCGAAAAAAAAAAAAATTCTTTTTTCATTAGTTTATTTGATCAAAAAAGCAACTTTGGGATTGCTGAATGACAGACAAATCACAGACAAAAAAATATAATAAATATATAAAGCAACGGAGCCATCATAGTATTTTTGAATTCCTCCGAAAGGAAGGGTGGTAAGTTGATCATTTACCGATCGGGGTCTAATCGATCCTATTTTTTGAAGGTAAGGGTCAATTTTATTGTAGAGCCGTATGCAATGCATAATGCCCGTACGGTTGTTCGATTCTATCTTTTTTCTTGTTATTCTTTTATCTTTCTTTTATCTTCCCCTCATCGTGCGAAATAGAGAAACTTTTTATTATCTTATATCATCAGGGTAATGATCCATCAACCTGCTGGTTCTTTTTCTGAAGTAGCAACGGGAGAATTCATCCTGGAAGTGGGAGAACTGCTGAAACTACGTGAAACCCTGACAAGGGTTTATGTACAAAGAACGGGCAAACCTTTATGGGTTGTATCCGAAGACATGGAAAGAGATGTTTTTATGTCAGCAACAGAAGCCCAAGCTTATGGAATTGTTGATCTTGTAGCGGTTGAATGAGAATAGCCTTTATTTCAATTTCACGTCAAGTCGTGATTTAAAATTCACCCTGCCGAGTTTAATATTCTATGATTTTTATTTACTATTGTAATTGTAATTCATAATCATCCGGTTAGGATCGATCTAAACCAGTCCATTATGTATATGATTCAACATGCCAACGATTAAACAACTTATTAGAAATACAAGACAGCCAATTAGAAATGTCACAAAATCCCCCGCGCTTCGGGGATGCCCTCAGCGTCGAGGAACATGTACTAGGGTGTATGTGCGACTCGTTCAGATCATGAACTAGAACAAAGGAAAGAGGACAATGTTCAAATATCAATGATCAAATAGGATAGAACGGAAAAACGAACTACATTTACTATCTAAAAATAAGAAAATGGATCATATCCCTTTTATTGTGTATGAAATTTATGGTTTCTATTGGTGTAAAACCACTCACCTCAATTCAAGATGAGAAGCAATTCTCCATTGGTAGCAAATGGTTATCCATTAAGCGGAGGAAATCTTAGTTAACCTAGACGCCTCTTGCAAGAACGGACTAACAGGGTCAGCTACCCAGCCAACTTTCATAATTAAATACCGTTACTGTATAGGTAGAGCTCGTTGTGAAAGACCTATTACTGGATAATTCATGGGTAGAGCCGAAGAATGTGAACTATACAAGTTAGCAATAACATTGATTAAATGAAGTAAAGGCTCCGGTGTATAGAGAAGACCTCACCGTTTAAGAAGTAACCATAGAAACGATGGAATCCACTATTTCTTTATCATTGCTATTTTTTAAGTACAATTTCGTATTTCGAGGTGAAATGCCTAGAAAAAATAAAAAATCGTGGTTGGGAAGGTTATAGTAGCCAAAGCCATTGGAATTTTTAGTTTATACATTGGAAAAATCCGTTTTGTTATTAATATACTAGGAAAGGGGCAAAAGAATAACTGAAAGAAAGGAAATCTATTAGTTATTCGTTAAAGTTTCATTTATTCAATGACCAGAATTAGACGGGGATATATCGCTCGGAGACGTAGAACAAAAATTCGTTTATTTGCATCAAGCTTTCGGGGGGCTCATTCAAGACTTACTCGAACTATTACTCAACAAAAAATAAGAGCTTTGGTTTCGGCTCATCGGGATAGGGATAGGCAAAAAATAAATTTTCGTCGTTTGTGGATCACTCGAATAAATGCAGCAATTCGTGAAAGGGGGGTATGCTATAGTTATAGTAGATTAATAAATGATCTGTACAAGAGACAGTTGCTTCTTAATCGTAAAATACTTGCACAAATAGCTATATCAAATAGGAATTGTCTTTATATGATTTCCAATGAGATCATAAAAGAAGTGAGTTGGAAGGAATCCACCGGTTAAACGGAGTTGCCCGGAGAATGAACTCCGGGAAGGTCGAATAAAAATGAATAGAATAATTAATATATGATAAAATATGATAAAGTAGTCAAAATAAATATGAATCAACACGTCCAATAAAAACAATTTCTTCTTCCCAGATTATTCTTTTTTTTTTTTCTTACGACACGAGAATTCAATCCGGATTCTTGGATTTTTCCAACAAAATATCAATCCGCATTTGAGTTCGGATGGGGATTTGAATT